CACCCCCGAGTATATGCTTCAACAGGAATCACACAAGGGTAGATTCAAAACCTCTGAAAAAATGCCCCCCCGTCACCCAGCGGATAAAGTACATTCCATAGTCCAGGGATTGGCGACTTATCCATTCAGTGACTTTGGCACTGGACGTTCCCAAAACGGGTACTGTCGGGTCAATTAGGGAATTGAGATAATGAAAATCATTTTCTATTTTATTTTTTAGTTGAAATTTTAGGTGGTTCTCGAAAAAAGATAGCGAAAAAAATTATCCCTAGAGTCGATACTAAAAGGAATGTATAAACCAATGCTTCCATAAATTCGATCGTGGTTTACAATTATAACTTCCCTACCTATTTGTTTTTTATTTTTTTATTATTCTATTTTCTTTTTAGAACACATCATCTTGAAATTAAAGAGTGAGAATAAAAGAAGCGGTAATTCAAACTTACTCTGTATGTAACCCCCCGCAAAAAAGAAAATAGAGGAAAAATCCCAAAGTAGTCTTGTATCAGACCACCTGTCGTTTTGTAGTTGGATCTCCAAGCTTTTGGAATGCGCCAAACTCTACTTGAGTATCCAAATCTGGATCAATACCAGCAAAAACATCTCTGAACAAAGTTCTAGCACCATGCCAAATGTGTCCGAAGAAGAAGAGCAAAGCAAATGAAGCATGTCCAAAAGTAAACCAACCCCTTGGACTGCTACGAAAAACACCATCGGATTTCAAAGTCGCACGGTCTAATTCAAAAATTTCACCCAACTGAGCGCGTCTAGCATATTTTTTAACAGTAGCAGGATCACTATAATTGACTCCATTTAGTTCGCCACCGTAGAACTCAACGGTTACACCTACTTGTTCAACACTATACTTCGATTCTGCTCTTCTAAAAGGAACATCGGCTCTGACAATTCCGTCACCATCTACCAAAACGACCGGAAAGGTTTCAAAAAAAGTAGGCATACGACGTACAAAAAGCTCACGCCCTTCTTTATCTCTAAAGATAGGGTGTCCTAACCAACCAACCGCTATCCCATCTCCATTATCCATGGATCCTGCCCTGAATAATCCCCCCTTTGCCGGATTATTGCCAATATAATCATAAAAAGCTAATTTTTCGGGAATTTTAGACCAGGCTTCTGAGAAACTTAGATTTTCTGATAGACCGGTACTAACTCGTCGATATATCTCTTGCTGAAAGTAACCCTGGTCCCATTGATAACGAGTGGGCCCAAACAATTCGATGGGAGTAGTTGCCGACCCATACCACATAGTTCCAGCAACAACAAAAGCTGCAAAAAATACAGCCGCGATACTGCTAGAGAGTACGGTTTCAATATTCCCCATACGCAATCCTTTATATATACGTTGTGGCGGTCGTACGCTAAGATGGAATAGGCCCGCTAATATGCCCAACGTACCGGCTGCAATATGATGAGAAGCTATTCCTCCCGCAACAAAAGGGTCAAAACCTTCCACGCCCCACGCCGGATTTACAGGTTGTACTGTTCCGGTTAGTCCATAAGGATCGGACACCCATATTCCAGGACCGTATAAGCCCGTGACATGAAATGCACCAAAACCAAAGCAAGCCACCCCGGAGAGAAATAAATGAATTCCAAAGATCTTAGGCAAATCCAAAGAGGGTTTTCCTGTACGTTCATCAGAAAATATTTCTAGATCCCAATAGACCCAATGCCAGATAGCTGCCAAAAAGCATAAGCCAGAAAACATAATATGTGCCCCAGCTACACCCTCGTAACTCCAAATACCCGGATTCGTTGCAGTCCCCCCTGTAATACTCCAACCTCCCCAGGAATTGGTTATTCCTAAACGAGTCATGAAGGGTATAACGAACATTCCCTGTCTCCACATTGGATCAAGAACAGGGTCAGAAGGGTCAAAAACGGCTAATTCATACAAAGCCATTGAGCCCGCCCAACCAGCAACCAGAGCTGTATGCATTATATGAACGGCAAGCAACCGGCCGGGATCATTCAATACAACAGTATGAACACGATACCAAGGCAAACCCATGGAAAATACCCCTTTCTCAAAGAAAAATAGACACTAACTAACTTTATTGCATTGGAAAAAACTATACTCTGACTATCCTATAGGCCTCCTTCTTAAGTGGATTATTTCCTAACAAGAGTTAGGTTATATTCTATTCTGTTCGTAGGAAAAAAGAGAAGCAGATTTATTCTATACTCGATAAGCACCAATATGCAATGGGGGTTGATACCTTTTTCTATGAGTAAATGCGTCTATCTGTAGTTATCATTAGAAGGGACTATTTGTCTATCTTTCCTACTGTATAGACAGTATCGATTGGAAAAATAAATACGATAAAGACAATATTATAACGACAACAATTCTTACGTTTCCACATCAAAGTGAAAAATAATATTCCGCGTTTTCCTTTCCATTATGCCTGTTGGTGTTCCACAACTATCTTTCCTAATTCCTGGAACAACAGAAGACGAAGACGACAAGAAGGATGACTCTTGGGTTGACCTATAGTGCGACTTGTCAGATATATTGGGTCCTATGGGATTTCCCCGTTCTCTCTCCTAATCGAGATATCCTTTCTTTCGCCCAAGCAAAATAAATGGAATCATCCAAAAAGTGGAGCGTGAAATCCATTGTTGGGGGATTCAGAGTACTATTTTCAATTAGAAAAATTTATGGTTGACTTTGGTTGGACTCAAAAAATGAAGTATCCAGACTCCGCTTAGAAAAAACCCAATTTGAAATAGATCTATGATTACGACGTGTATCATAAACGATTCTCGGTTCTTATTTGGAAAGTCATAACAAAAAGAAATGGTGACGACAAGATTTGTCCTATATGCACAAAAAGGGGGGGCGTATCTTTACCCGGAGTAGAGCATAAACCTAAAAACATAAAAGAGACCCATTCAGGAACAAGAAAATCCCATCGTGATTTGAATTGAATCTCGATGAAACAATATATCAATGAGAAGTTAATTCAATAAGTTTTTTGACTTTTTTTATTTTTAGTTTAGAAGGAAGAAATAAGTCAATTTTTTTATTGAAAAATCTAAAAAAAGCCCTTTCGTTACAAGTTGGAAAAACCTGCTTTTGCTAGAAAAAAGCCTAGAAAAAAAAAAAGAAAGAGCACTGGAATCTATACATTGATTCTTTTCTTGAACCGTATGCATCAAAAGGTGCATGTACGGTTCGTAAGGGAACCAATTTGACCCTAATCAACCGACTTTCTCACCAACGATTCCTTTTTGTGGGCGATGATATTGATCCCGAGTCCGCGAATCATGCTGTAGGGCTTATAACAATTTACGGCATCGAGAATAAGGAAGAAATTATTCATTGTTATATAAACTCCAATGGCGGATCGGCAATAGGTGGGCTGGCTATTTTTGCTTCTGTAACAACAGGGATCGCACCGGTCCATACAATATGCGTAGGAACTGCCATATCCATGGCATCTTTTATATTGTCTGGAGGAGTAAGTACCAAACGTCTAGCATTCCCTCACGCTCGGCGCCAATGAGGTTTTTTATTTGAGAGAAAAAAGAAAACTATGCCTTCGCCATATGAACATTAAGTAATAATAGCATGGCACTTCGAATTCGATATGAATATTTTTTGTATTGGTTTTTTTTTTTCAAAAAAATTTGATTAGGTATCGAGAGAGTAGTATGAGATAAAAGGTATTTCCGATTTTGTTTTATCTACCGGAAGTCCAGTTTAGCGTCACAAACTTTTTTGTTTTCACACCGAAGGGCTCTTAAATTAAGTTCTAAAAAAAGAGTGCGAAAAAACAAGATTTTTCCTTTTTTAGTTGGATCAAAAAGAAACTTTGGGATTGCTCAATCAAAAAAAAAGAATCCATTTGAAAATAGAAAGCAACGGAGCCATCATAGTATTTTTTAACAACCGCGAAAAGAAGGGTGGCAATTTGATCTTTTATTTAACCGCCTGGGGCTGATAGATTCTAGTTTTATCTTTCTGGAATCGAAAGTCAGAGCCAATTTAGCTGTAGAGCCGTATGCAATGTACAAAAAATGATGCCCGTACGGTTATGGAATTCTATCTTTTTTCCTATTTAGTCTTTATCTTTACTTTTCTGTTCGTTTCATCACACCAGATAGAGAGATAGAGAAACCTTCTATCATCAGGGTAATGATCCATCAGCCTGTTAGTTCTTATTTGGACGGCGACCTGGGAATAAGTGCCCTGGACCTAAAACAGATATTGTCGATCCGCGCCTCAGTAATATATGGGTATCACGCAACGACGAAGCAACCTCCTTGGATTATAGCTATCGACCTGGAGAGAGACGTCTTTATGACACCAGAAGAAGCCGTAGCTTACGGAATTGTCGATGTTGTAGGATTCAAAATTGAAATCTAGCCTTTTTTTTTTATGTATTTTTTTTTTTTATAAAATAAAAAACTAGTGAAGATTATAGAACATAATGATTCATATAGTACGATTTGAATGCAAAAATGGATTTTGCGGAAAATGGATGGGCATTCTACTTCCGAATTTTATTCAAACTCTCTCTATATAATAAATAGAAAAAATTAGAAAAAATTAGAAAAATTCAGAATAATCCGGTTAGGATCAATCTAAACCAGCCCATGAGATATATTATATGATTCAACATGCCAACTATTAAACAACTTATTAGAAATACAAGACAGCCAATTCGAAATGTCACGAAATCCCCCGCTCTTCGGGGATGTCCTCAGCGCCGAGGAACATGTACTAGGGTGTATGTGCGACTCGTTTAGATCATGAGCTAAAGCAAGAAAATCGCTTTTCAGTATAAATGATCGGTACCGTAAATAGGATCGAATGGAAGATAGAACTCCATTTACTATTAAAATGCAAAATAAGCCAATGGATCCCTTTATTGTGTATGAAGTTTATGGTTTTCTTTGGTGAAAATCCAATGAATTAAAGATGAGAGGAAATTCTCCATTGGTAGCAAATGCTTATCCATTAAGCGGAGAAAATCTTATGAAAATAATAAAAGCATAAAAATAAAGTTCCCACTCGGTCAAGAACGGACTACGAGGGTCAGCTACCAAGCTAACTTTCCTAATGAAATACCGTTACTGTATAGGTGGGTCTGATTGTGAAAGACCTATTACTGGATAATTCGTGGGTAGAGCCAAAGAGTGTGGTGTGAACTATACAAGTTGCAAGTTACCTATAGATTCCATTAAGTAAAGGCTCCGGTGTATAGAGAAGACCTCACCGTTTAAGAAATAACCATAGAAACGACGGAACCCACCTTTTTCCATTTCGAATTTATATTTCTTTTTTTTTTTTTACACCTAGCAAAAGATCATTTCTTACTTCTTTCCTATTTCGCAGTAAAATAACTAATAAAGAAAAAAGGTGGTCGGGAAGGTTAGAGTAGCTAAAGCCATTGGAATTTCTATTTTATACATTGGAAAAATCCCTTTACTTATTAATAGACCAAAAGAATAACTGAAAAAAAAAAAGAAATCCATTAGTTATTTGTCAAAGTTTTTTTATTCAATGATCAGACTGAAACGCGGATATATAGCTCAAAGACGTAGAAAAAAAACTCGTTCATCTGCCTCAAGCTTTCGAGGGGCTCATTCAAAACTTACTCGAACTATTTCTCAACAGCAAATAAGAGCTTTGGTTTCGGCTCATCGAGATAGGGATAACCAAAAGAGAAATTTTCGCTGTTTGTGGATCACTCGAATAAACGCAAAAATTCGAGAAAAGGGAGCATGCTATAGTCAATTTATACATGATTTATACAAACGACAGTTGCTTCTTAATCGTAAAATACTGGCCCAAATAGCTGTATCAAATAGGAATTGTGTTTATATGCTTCCGAACGAAATCAGAAAATAAGTAGATCGTAAAGAATACGATTTTAGAATCTAAAGGGAGTTCCCCGGAGAATGAACTCCGGGAAGGTGGAATCGAAGTGACTCAGAGAAAAGATACTAAAGTAGTCAAAATGAATGAACACATTAAAAAAATATTTTTTTTGTTCGATTCGTTTTTTTCTTACGACACGATACTAAAATCTGGATTGTCGGATTTGTCGAACAAAACACCAACTCTCGTTTAAGTTCGTATTTGAATTCTGATTCAAATGAACAAAGAATAAACCTATTGCTTTCGGGTTCTAAGACCACCTCTAGTTCTAGAGGTCGATTCGGTTCTTTTAAAGTTTTTCTCATTATTTTTTTTATTATTGAGAATTCTAGAGGTCGACTCGGTTCTTTTCAATTTTTTCTGATTATTTTTCTCATTATTGAGAAAAGGTAACAAAGATAAAATACGAGCTTGTTTTATAGCAGTGGTAATTAATCGTTGTTGTTTCAAGGTCAATCTATTCACCCGTCTAGATAATATTTTTCCCTGTTCGCTAACAAATCGAGTAAGTAAACTCGTGTTTCTATAATCAATTCGATCCCCCGGCTGAATCGGGGGCAAACGCTTACGAAAAGATCGCTTGGGTTTCAGAAAAGGTCGCTTGAATTTATCCATGATTTTTTTAGTTTATTGATTGATTATCCCGAAAATCCTATTTCTTAATTGTCATTTTAACCCCCCAAAGTAGGATTCTTTTTGATTCAAATATGTTCTATATAATGTCATTTTTCCGCTTGAAAGGAAAGGATAAGACATATTGGGTCGATCTATTTCTTTATTTCCCCATGAATCATATGTTTGTAACAATAGGGACAGAATTTTCTTAATTCTAATTGATTTGGCGTATTGTGCCGGTTCTTTTGAGTAATATATCTGGAAATGCCCGTTGATACCTTCTTAACACCGTTTCGGATACAACCGTTACATTCCAAAATCACTGTGACTCGCGCGTCTTTTCTCTTGGCCATTAACCTCCTTTGCATTTTAATTTTTGATTTACTCAACTCTTCTATTTCTATTTGATTTTGATTCGAAAGGAATAAAAAGGAAAAAATAACAAATCGAAGTTACTAACTTGAAATCCAATCCTAAAAAGGAATAATAAATCAAAGCAAAGCCATAGGATAAGTAAAGGATAAGTAAGACAATGATTTCGAAATTCTATTTCACCCTGAAGTAAGCTATTTCAGTTAAAGATCTTGTATCCTTGCACTTGACCCTTTATACTATACTCTACTCCCATGCCTCCATTTATTCATTTCATTTGAAATGCCTCTGAGTCTCGACGACGTTGAATCCACTTTTATTCTTTCTCTTTCGTCCCTTATTTTTTTTTAATTTAAAAATAAAATAAGAATAAAAGGAAAAAAGAGAAAAAAGGGGGTAGGGATTAGTTAACGATATTGGATTCTATATAAAATCTTCGTCATTCCTTCCGCTGTAAATAATGTAAATAACTAGAATGAAAAAAAGGGAAATGTCAACGCATCCGGGAAAAAACGATTAATCTCTATCAATAGACCTGCTAAAGCCCCAAACCATAGCGTACTTAGGACTGGAGCCACGGAGAGATATGTTTTTAGATCTCG